AATGTTAATGGTAAGCAAGAAGATTGTTTACGAAGAAACAACAAGAAAAATTCATATTCTGATACATAAGAGTTATATAAGAATCGAAATAGTCTTTTATTTTCTTTTGAAAAAAGAAAAATCGATTTCATTGAAGTAATAAGACTATTCCAATTCGAATAGTAGTTGAGAAAGAATCGCAATAAATGCAAAGATGGAACATCTTGGATCCGGTATTGAAGGAGTTGAACCAAAATTTCCAAATGGATAGGATAGGGTATTTCTATATGTGATAGATAATGTAAATGCAAAAATTTGTCTTCTAAAAAGGGAAATATTGAATGAATAGATCGTAAATTCTGAAACTTTGGTGTTTCTTTTTCTTTCGGACAAGAACAAGATAATTCTCGTAGCGAGAATGGGATTTCTACAATGATCGCAAATCCCTCAGATAGAATCCGAGAATAAAACTCAGAATAAAAAAAATTGTTGTAATCCAACAATCGATCTTGGTTAGGATGATTAACCGAGTTAATCCAAAAATTCTGCTGATACATTCGAATAATTAAACGTTTCACAAGTAGTGAACTAAATTTCTTGTTATTACAACTAACAATTTCCACGGGTTCGGAATCATTTAATCCATAATCATGGGCAAATGCATAAATATACTCCTGAAAGAGAAGTGGGTAGACGAAGTATTGTTGACGAGATTTCTGTTTTTCTGAATACCCTTCGAATTTTTCCATTTGTATTTCTACTTGAATCAGAAAGAAGAAGCATTTTTCGGTTTATCAAATGATGACACATAGTGCAATATGGTCAGAACAGGGTGTTGCATTTTTTAATACAAACCCCGGAAAGAAAGGGAGTCTAATCCACGGATCTTTTCCTTTTCTATCCAATTAGTTTATGTTTGTTCTAATTACAAAAGAGAACAAATCTTTTATTTTTGCAGGCCAATCGCTCTTTTGACTTTGGAATACAGTCTCTTTATCAATATCAATATACTGCTTCTTTTACACATTCAATCCATAACATCCCTTTTCAATCCATAATCAAGAATAATTAGGATTTCTAAAAAAAAAAAAAAAATCAAGGGTCCGCTCATAGGAAAACCCAACCTTTCCCCACATCAGGCACTAATCTATTTTTAACGTCTAATTAGATTGGGGAATCATTTCAATTAAGAAGTTAAGCTCGTTGCTTTTTATTTTACCAGAATTGGAGCCAGACTCTATCCATTTATTCACTAGACCCAGAAAATCGGAATTTTTTTATTCCATTCCAAAAATCCAAAATAAGAATTTGATTTTATTACGACATGCTATTTTTTCCATTCATTACCCTTGAGGATCAGTCGTGGTCTTCTAGACTCTACCAAGAGTCTGGACGAATTTGTTGCTTCATCCAAATGTGTAAAAGGTCATAGTCGCACTTAAAAGCCGAGTACTCTACCATTGAGTTAGCAACCCAGAAAAAATAGGATCTTAGATACGATCGAAACCCAAAAATCAATGGAATTACACCGCACGCTCCTGTCAAAACATTGAACTAGAAGGTTAAAAAAAGAGCGGCTCCAATCACGATGGCAAAATTGTCATTTTTTTAGCAATTTTTATTTAAAGAAATAAAAAAAATCTTGTATGAGAGTACATGCAAGAGGCACAACCCTATCATTTGAGCGAAGTGTAGGCAGAAAAACCTAATATGGAGTGAGGATAAAGAGACCTATCTATCTACAAATTCTATTTGTTCAATAGACCTTTGTCAATGGAAATACAACGGTAAGAAAACAAATTGGATATAAAAAGTAAATAAAATAAAGGCTTATGTTGGATTGGCACGACATAAATCCAGTCAAAAATAGGACTAAGAAAGAGGCAAATTGTGTCTAAATAATTAGACAGCGAGGGATACTAGTGATCCCTCTCCTACTTTTTTATTCATTTAGTTCTTTAATTAACTCAAAGTTCCTTCTTTTTCTTTAAAGAATTCTGCCTTCCTTAAAATATCATAAACAGTTCTTGTAGGTTGAGCACCCTTTTCAAGGAAATAGAGAATAGCTGGAACATTTAAACAAGTTTGATTCTTTATCGGATCATAAAAACCTACTTTTCGAAGATCTCTTCCTTCTCTTCGAGATCGAACATCAATTGCAACGATTCGATAGACAGCTTATTGGGATAGATGTAGCTAAACAATGCCCCCCCTAGAAACGTATAGGAGGTTTTCTCCTCATACGGCTCGAGAAAATGATTCTAATTTCTGTCTATAATACAAGTAGATAGAAATTAGACTATGACTTGCATTAATTTCCTTACAGAAAAAACAAATTTCATTTATACTCATGACTCAAGTTGGCTAATTTTGACTGACAGACTTAAAAGGAAAAATCCTTCGAAATTTTTTGAGTCGTCTCTAAACTCTTTTCTTTGTCTCATCTCGAACGAATTGACTTTTATTCCTTATTCTGATCCAATTCAATTGTTGAGACAATTTTATTGTTGAGACAGTTGAAAATCGCGTTTACTTGTTCCGGAATTCTTTATCTTTGATTTGTGAAATCCTTGGGTTTAGACATTACTTCGGGAATTCCTATTCTTTTTTCTTTCAAAAGAGTAGCAACATACCCTTTTTTTCTTATTTCCTTCGATATAGAAATCGAATATGAGCGATTTATTTTGATAGACTTTTAATTGAAAGAATTTTTCCAATCTTCCAAAATTGGACTTTCTTCTTTTTTTAACCTTTCAACTTCTATATTAAAGATAGACTGACAAAGTTGGCCTAATTTATTAGTTTTCACTAACCCTAGATTCTTTCCCTTGATAAAAAAGAAATTTTGTCCTCTCGAGCTCCATCGTGTACTATTTACTTACAAACAACCCAGCGCAAATTTGGTTCGGGACGAATAGAACAGACTATGTCGAGCCAAGAGCATTTTCATTACTATGGAAAATGATGGATAGCAAAATCCACAATCGATCATGTCCTTCAAGTCGCACGTTGCTTTCTACCACATCGTTTTAAACGAAGTTTCACCATAACAAACATTCATTCCTCTAATTTCATTGGAAAGTGGTATAGGGAATTGATCCAATATGGATGGGATCATGAATAGTCATTGGTTTAGTTTAGTTTTTTGTATACTAATTCAAACTTGCTATCTATGGAAAAATATGGATAAAAGAAAGAAATAAGTATTTATCGGGGAAGACTCCGCAAAGATCCAATTTATTTAAACCCATATTCTATCATATGAAGGAAACATAGTTCGAAAAAGACGAATAAACAAGTTTGCTTAAGACTTATTTATTATTGAATTTCCATCCTCAACAGAGGACTCGAGATGGTCAATCCTGAAATGAGAAGAGAAGGATCGACTCTTCTCCAACAAATAAACTATCAACCTCAAAAAAAATTTAATTAATTTAATTACTATATTTGAATTAGATTAGCAATATATTTTTCCGTAACAAAAACAATTAACTAGTAACTAAATAAACTATTCCAATGAAAAGATTGAAAGTTTTTTGGTAGTTATAGAATTCTCGTACTTCTTCGACTCGAATACCAAAAGAAAAAAAAATGAAGTAAAAAAAAAACACATTTCGTGTAAAGTAAAATTAAGGTCTTTGCTTTTACTTATAGCACTCTTTCTTTTACCTAAAAGAAGCAACTCCAAATCCAAAATTAGGAGAAGTATGATTTTTTGAATCCATTCTATCCAACGAACAGTTCTTACCTTATCCTTACCAGAATGGATCATTCTGGATATTTAAAGAATCACAGATCGAGATCGTTTTCGCTTAACCAAAGAAGGACCCTTTTTGCTAATAATAAAATACAACAAAAATCTATCTCTATCATAAAGGGATAGGTCTCTTTTTTTATACAGTGTTTTGCGTATAGACCAAATTTTTCATGAAAATAAAGATATTCAATTTGACTGGACTTGACACTTGATTATGTTTTCTGAGAAAGAAAATGAATGCTTAGAAATGCATCTAATCTAAGAGTTCATAAAAGATAATTATTCTCTTTAATATTAATAAACTTTCTTTTGTCTCGTGCGGGGTACAATACGATTTCATCTTTCGTTTCATCAGAAAAATCTGGGACGGAAGGATTCGAACCTCCGAGTAACGGGACCAAAACCCGCTGCCTTACCACTTGGCCACGCCCCATTTCGGGTTTTATGCAACACTAATAAACATTATTATGTTTATTTGTTTTGTTATTCGTCAATCCCACTTCAATTACATAAAAAATGAGGGATACTCTCTTGCTAGAATTCTAGACATGCAGATAATATAGAATCCAAAAAATGCATTGATCATTACATGGAATTCTATTAAGATATTATATGAAAGTCGAATTTCTTCCATTCTCATTTGAGAGTGCGAATACAAGGAGGTATTTTGCGTTTGGGAAAGTCCGAAGAAAAAAGGATTTAGAATCCGCCTTTTCCTTTTTCCCTTAGAAAAATAACTCAATCAAAATCCAATTATCTACTCTACAAGAACGAAATGCTTGTTATGCCTAATATACTTAGTTTAACCTGTATCTGTTTTAATTCTGTTCTTTATCCGACTAGTTTTTTCTTCGCCAAATTGCCCGAAGCTTATGCCATTTTCAACCCAATCGTGGATGTTATGCCTGTCATACCTGTACTCTTTTTTCTATTAGCCTTTGTTTGGCAAGCTGCTGTAAGTTTTCGATGAAATCCTTACTACTCTGTCTGCCAAATTGAATGATGTATTCATTCCAAAAAAATTCTAAAAATGGATAAAAGCCAGGAAGTCTTATCTTATATTATGAACCTTCGATTCTAAAATTCAAATTCTTCTACATTGAATGTATAACTGCAGCAATAAATTTGGATCAGCCTTTCTACCCCCTGCACCTACGTTGAGCAGGTACCTTTAGGTACCCACACAATACCTAACCTAATTTTTGATATTGAGAAGAGTGCTTATTATAAATCAATTCTTGAAAAAAAAATTACAAGAATTGATTTTTGCATTTTTAGGTGTCAAAATAAACAAAACCCATCCTAATGGATCCGTGTGGTAAGGAAAAACGGGTAATCTATTCCTTAAAAAAAAATCTTGGAGATTATGTAATGCTTACTCTCAAACTTTTTGTTTATACAGTAGTGATATTCTTTGTTTCCCTCTTTATCTTTGGATTCTTATCTAATGACCCAGGACGTAATCCTGGGCGTGAGGAGTAAAAATCCAAATTTTTTTGGAATTTTTTCTTACAAATTGGATTTGTTTCGTACATTTATCTATGAGAAAATCCGGGGGTCAGAAATCCTTCCAATTCGAAAGTCCCAAATGATCCGAGGGGGCGGAAAGAGAGGGATTCGAACCCTCGGTACAAAAAAATTGTACAACGGATTAGCAATCCGCCGCTTTAGTCCACTCAGCCATCTCTCCCCGTTCCAAATCGAAAGGTTTCCGTGATATGACAGAGGCAAGAAATAACGATTGCAAAAAATCCTTCCTTTTTCTTTCAAAAGTCCATAAAAATTATATTGCCAATTCCATTTTAGTTATATTCTTTTTTCTTAATGTTAAGAAAAAAAAGAAGAAAATTCTTTTTTTTCTTTCTCAAATTCGATATTGGCTGAGAAACAATCAGATAGATTCTCTCTTCAGCGGGCATTTCCATATAGGACTTGTTATAATAAAACAAGCAGGTTATATAAAAAATAAAAAACTCTTTTTTCGATTATTTATCAACAAAGCAAAAAGGGTTCTTATCAAACCCACCATAAAATCGGAAAGAAATATAAAGTAAGTAGACCTGACTCCTTGAATGATGCCTCTATCCGCTATTCTGATATATAAATTCGATGTAGATGAAATTGTATAAGCGGATTTTTTGTATTTCCTTAGACTTAGACCGCGCAAGGCAAGAATTTTTCGCTATTTACGATTTCATATTCTTGTTACTAGATGTTCTATAGGAATAAGAAAAAATCGCAACTCCTTTCCGCTACACATAAAAATTTATTTCGAAAGTCAAATTTTTTCAATATCTTTCCTTTTTTTTTTTCAGAATCCTATTTTTGTTCTTCCACCCATGCAATAGAAAGCGAGTGGGAAAAGAGGGGTTACTTTTATTTTCATTTTTCCCTTAAAGGATAGGCTTTGAAATAGGAGTCATGGAATAATGCTGAATTCAAATGTTTATTTCTATAGTATAAGAAAAACTAATCGAATCAAATTCATGGATTTACCACGACCTCGGTTGTGACCCCATAGATAAAAATGCAAAATTTCTATCTTCGAGACCTTTGAAAAAGGGCATTGAACGAGAAAGAAATCGTCCACAGATAATTAAACTATCGTATGCCTTGGAAGTGATATGAGGTGCTCGGAAATGGTTGAAGTAATTGAATAGGAGGATCACTATGACTATAGCCCTTGGTAGAGTTACTAAAGAAGAAAATGATCTATTTGATATTATGGACGACTGGTTACGAAGAGACCGTTTCGTTTTTGTAGGATGGTCCGGCCTATTGCTCTTTCCTTGTGCTTATTTCGCTTTAGGGGGTTGGTTTACAGGGACAACTTTTGTAACTTCTTGGTATACCCATGGATTGGCTAGTTCCTATTTGGAAGGTTGTAATTTCTTAACCGCGGCAGTTTCCACCCCTGCCAATAGTTTAGCACACTCTTTGTTGCTACTATGGGGTCCGGAAGCGCAAGGGGATTTTACTCGTTGGTGTCAATTAGGGGGTCTGTGGACTTTTGTCGCTCTCCATGGGGCTTTTGCACTAATAGGTTTCATGTTACGTCAATTTGAACTTGCTCGGTCTGTTCAATTGCGGCCTTATAATGCAATTTCATTCTCTGCTCCAATCGCTGTTTTTGTTTCCGTATTCCTTATTTATCCACTGGGGCAATCTGGTTGGTTCTTTGCGCCGAGTTTTGGTGTAGCAGCGATATTTCGATTCATCCTCTTTTTCCAAGGATTTCATAATTGGACGTTGAACCCATTTCATATGATGGGAGTTGCCGGAGTATTAGGCGCGGCTCTGCTATGCGCTATTCATGGGGCGACTGTAGAAAACACTCTATTCGAGGACGGTGATGGTGCAAATACCTTCCGCGCTTTTAACCCAACTCAAGCTGAAGAAACTTATTCAATGGTCACTGCTAACCGCTTTTGGTCCCAAATCTTTGGTGTTGCTTTTTCCAATAAACGTTGGTTACATTTCTTTATGCTATTTGTACCCGTCACCGGTTTATGGATGAGTGCTATTGGCGTAGTCGGCCTGGCTCTGAACCTACGTGCCTATGACTTCGTTTCCCAGGAAATCCGTGCAGCGGAAGATCCTGAATTTGAGACTTTCTACACCAAAAATATTCTTTTAAATGAGGGTATTCGTGCGTGGATGGCAGCTCAGGATCAGCCTCATGAAAATCTTATATTCCCTGAGGAGGTTCTACCACGTGGAAACGCTCTTTAATGGAACTTTCGTTTTAGCTGGTCGTGACCAAG